TTGAGATTCATGGATTTTTCAGATTAATATTTAGGGATAGATCTTACCTTTCTTTTTATCTCCTCAAACAAATCGAAATGATTGAAGTTCTTCTATTTGGAATCGTCTTAGGTCTAATTCCTATTACTTTAGCAGGATTATTTGTAACTGCATATTTACAATACAGACGCGGTGATCAGTTGGACCTTTGATTGAATAACATTTTTTTTGATTGACCTCCTCCTTGCAGGAGGTCAAATTCAAGTTGCAATTCAACTGTGTTTTGTTAAGTTTTTTTTATTGTGATTCGAAATAACATAATAACATAAAGGGAATCACGCTCTGTAGGATTTGAACCTACGACATCGGGTTTTGGAGACCCGCGTTCTACCGAACTGAACTAAGAGCGCTTTTTTATGACAGGAGATACGATTGTAAAGAAAGGGATTTTCTCATTTTTGTACCCCCAATGCGTCTTGTATACATTGGTATGCAAAAATGAAAGATTATGTCCAATTTTATTTAATTGATCTCACTCAGATCCCAGTCAATTAATCCCCTGTTACCGCCCATAGGAGAAGTAATAGGTAGGGATGACAGGATTTGAACCCGTGACATTTTGTACCCAAAACAAACGCGCTACCAAGCTGCGCTACATCCCTTTTCAAAAATTTTTGTACAGTGTCATTGTACAAAATCCATGTCTTGTTTTCCACATCGTTATTTTTTCCTCGATTCATATACAATTTTCTTGTCATTTCTTCTTTTTGGTTTCATATAATAAAAGAATTATATACATCTGAAACCTAACGTATAAAAAAGATGACTATTTTGCTTAGGAAGAAGAGGGTCTATTTTTCTTTTTTAGGGACAGGGGTAGGAAAATCTTATCTACTGTTCATTGTACATATCCATTTTTGTTAGGAATTCCGTACAAAAAAATACAAATGATCTTGAACTACAGCATCTGACCATATATGTATTACAATAAAGAGGGAGGATTTTCAATGCGAGATATAAAAACATATCTTTCCACAGCGCCTGTGCTAACTACTCTATGGTTTGGATCTTTAGCGGGTCTATTGATAGAAATTAATCGTTTATTCCCAGATGCTTTGTCATTCCCTTTTTTCTAGTTATTAATATAATATTAATATAATATGCGAAAAAAATGAAGAAAATTTGAGATACAATTCTACGTGACGTGACTAAAACTTAGTCCCCCTTTTTTTCAGTTCTTTAGGATAGGAAGGAAAGAGAAAGAAAAAGTATATTGAACCTCAGCAAAAATCCGGTGGATCTAAGATCCCATTTTGGAGAACAGAAATAGAAAAGGGGTCCAGTCTAAGGTAAAAAAAAAGCTCCACGAAATCATAGCATAAAAAAAAGATACTTAAATGAAATACTGGGATTAGGATAGGAATAATTGATAGTTAGAAAAAAATTGTATTACTTACATTATTACTATATATATTACTTACATTCTTACTATATATATAATAATATTCTATTAATATTAATTAGAATTACAACAAAATATTTGGAAATGGAATTTCTAATTAGTAACTTCTATTGATATTGATTTTTTTTCTTTTTTGTTCTTTTCGTCTTCTTAGGTTCGGGTCGAAAACAGAAGAGTTAAGTTGATCAAACAAAAATGCAAAGGGGGTTCATGGCTAAGGGTAAAGATATCCGAGTTAGAGTTATTTTGGAATGTACCAGTTGTGTCCAAAATGGTGTCAATAAAGAATCGCCAGGCATTTCTAGATATATTACTCAAAAGAATCGGCACAATACACCCAGTCGATTAGACTTGAGAAAATTTTGTCGATATTGTCACAAGCATACGATTCATGGGGAAATAAAGAAATAAATCGAACGTGTGTTTGATCTTTCAAAGGGGCAGGAAAAGGAAGAACTTAACATATCTTAACATAAACATATATATTATATATATATAATATAATTATAATATAATAATATACAAATAATATACAAATAAAAATATAGAATATACAAAAAAAACCTATTTCGGTCGGATCTGAAATGAATAAAGAAATAGAATTTTAGAGATAAGGAATAAACCATGGATAAATCCAAGCAACCTTTTCGTAAATCCAAGCGATCTTTTCGTAGGCGTTTTCCCCCAATTGAATCGGGGGATCGAATTGATTATAGAAACATGAGTTTAATTAGTCGATTTATTAGTGAACAAGGAAAAATATTATCTAGACGGGTGAATAGATTGACCTTGAAACAACAACGATTAATTACTATTGCTATAAAACAAGCTCGTATTTTATCTTTGTTACCTTTTCTTAATAATGAAAAACAGTTTGAGAGAGCCGAGTCAATCCCTAGAACTACCGGTCCTAGAACCAGAAATAAATAGATATACTCTTCCATTGATTCAAAACTTCAATCGGAATTCAAGCTCAGATTGATGTTTTGTTCGAAAAGCCTCAAATCCAGATTTTATTGTTGTGTTATAAGAAACAACAAATAGGGAAAGAATAAATCTTTTTTTTTTAAGATGTTCGTTCATTTCTACTACTTATCTTATCTTAATTTTTTTTATTCTATCTTCCCGGAGTACATTCTCCGGGGAATGCAATTCTGTTTCAATCATTCCTATATATGACTTTAGAATGTCTTTTATTTCATAATTTTATTGGAAATCATGTAAAGACAATTCTTATTTGATATAGCTATTTGCGCAAGTATTTTACGATTAAGAAGTAATTGCTTCTTGTACAGATTGTGTATTAATCTACTATAACTATAGAATACCCCTTTATCACGAGCCGCTGCATTTATCCGAGCGATCCACAAACGACGAAAGTCCCTCTTTTGCCTGCCCCTATCTCGATGAGAGGAAACCAAAGCTCTCATTTTCTGTTGAGTAATGGTTCGAGTAAGTCTTGAATGCGCCCCTATAAAGGTTGATGCAAATAAACGAATTTTTGTTCGACGTCTCCGAGCTATATATCCTCGTCTAACTCTGGTCATTGAATCAAATTACACTTTAATGAATGAATAACTAATTGATTTCTCTTCTTTCAGTCATCCTTTTATCCCCCGGTTGATTAATAACAAAACGGATTATTCCGATATATAAAATATAAATTCCAATGGCTTTTGCTACTATGACCTTCCCAACCACGATTTTTAATCCTTTCAGGTAAAATACCTAGAAATAAGAAATTCTAACGATTAAATAAAAGCAAAAAATAGTGGGTTCCATCGTTTCTATGGTTATTTCATAAACGGTGAGGTCCTCTCTATACACCGGAGCCTCTTCTTTCATTTAATCAAATGTTATTGTAAACTTGTATAGTTCACTCTCTTTGGCTCTACCAATCAATTATACAGTAATAGATCTTTTCACAAAAAAAGCTATCCATACAGTGACGGCATTTAATTATGAAAGTTGGCTAGGTAGCTGACCTTGTTAGTCCGTTCTTTCAAGAAAGGGAACATAACCTTTTTGCTTCTTGTAGTACTATTTCCTCCGCTTAATGGATAACTATTTGCTACCAATGGGGAATTGCTTTTCATCTCAAATTGAGGTGATTGGATTTGCACCAATGGAAACCATAAATTTCATACACAAAAAATATAGGTATATGATAGATCCTCATTTTTAGATAGTAAAAATGGCTTTTTCCACTCTATCTATCCTATTGGTGATTGGTACTGGAAAAATGGTTTCGTTTGTTCGAACTCATGATCTAAACGAGTCGCACATACACCCTAGTACATGTTCCCCGACGCTGAGGACATCCTCGAAGTGCGGGGGATTTCGTGATTTTTCTTATTGGCTGTCTTGTGTTTCTAATAAGTTGTTTAATTGTCGGCATATCATACATATATATAATAAAATAGGTTGGTTTAGATCGATCTTAACCTGATGATTGATGATTATGAATTATTTCCATTCAATATCAAATCATGAAAAATTCGAATTCTGATTTGAAACGGAATCATGTATTTACACGAAATCTCCAGTATTTTCATTTTCGACCGCTACAAGATCAACAATACCATGAGCTTGGGCTTCTGTTGCTGACATAAAAACATCCCTTTCCATGTCTTCGGATATAACCCATAAAGGGTTGCCCGTTCTTTGTACATAAACCTTTGTGAGGGTTTCGCGAAGTTTCAGTAGTTCTTCCGCTTCCAGGATAAATTCCCCTGCTTGCGCCTCATAAAAAGAACTAGCAGGTTGGTGAATCATGACCCTGATAATATTGATATAACATCATGCATGAACGGTTCTTCTATCTTGCAGGATTGGGCTAAAGTAAGGGATAAAAAAACAAGAAGAAAAAAAAAAACAAATAGAATGGAACAGCCGTACAGGCATCTTTTGTACATTGCATACGGCTCTGCAATGGCATTTCTTCCTCCCTTCTCTTCAATTTATATTCTATCGAAGAAAAAAATGGAATCCATCCGATCCAGATCGTTGAATGATCCATTTACCACCCTTACTTTCGTATTGTAGGAGTCAAAAAATACTATGATGGTTCTGTTGCTTTCTATATTTATCTCGTCTGTGATTTAGCAATCCCAAAGTTTCTTTTTTTTTTCATTTTCGTACTCTTTCTTTCGTAACGTAAATATCATAAAGAGGCTTCTGGTGTGGAAGAAAAATGGTTTGTGACGCTGAAATGTACTCCTGACACATAAGATCAAATCGGAATAACCTTTGTTTCATACTACTATCTCGATACAAAATCTCATGTTAGGAAAAACAATACTAGTTTGTTCATATCGAACTCGAAGTGCCATGCTATTATTACCTATTTTTCATATTATTCACATTCGATATGGCGAAGGCATAGTCTTCTTCTTTTTTTTCAAATAAAAACTCATTGGCGCCAAGCGTGAGGGAATGCTAGACGTTTGGTAATTTCTCCTCCGACCAGAATGAAAGATCCCATTGAAGCGGCTAATCCCATGCAAATTGTATGCACATCGGGCGAAACAAATTGCATAGTATCATAAATGGCTATTCCTGGTATTACCCATCCGCCGGGGGAGTTTATAAACAAATAAAGATCCCTAGTATCATCTTCTATACTGAGATATACCATGAGACCAACAAGTTGATTTGAGATCTCACTATCAACTTCTTGGCCTAAAAAAAGTAATCTTTCTCGATAAAGTCGGTTGATTAGGACAAAATTGTATCCCTTTTGAACCGTACGCGCATCTTTGGATGCATACGGTTCAAAAAAATTGTGAAAAAAGAATCAATGTGTCGATTCCAATCCTATCTCTTTTTTTTGTAACAGATTTCCTTTTTTCTAATGAAAATAAAGGGGTTTTTTCTTCTATTTTTCAAAAAAAAAACATAAGTTTTGGCTCCCTTCCCTAAAAAAAAAAGAATTTACTGAACTTCATTTTTTGTATTAACCTTTCATTGATGTATTGTTTCGTCGAGATTCAAATCACGATGTCATTTTCTTGTTCCTGAATGGGTCCTTTCAATTCTTTTAGGTTCATGTTCTACTCCGGGGAAAGATCCATCCGAATTCTATTTGCACATATAGGACAAATAATCTCAGTACCATTTCTTTTTGCTACGACTTTTTTGAATTCGTTTTATGCCTCTCCCAAACTATTCGATGTATTCATCATATTGGTTGGCATGTCAGTTTGAGATCACTCCTATAATTTAATTAAATATTACGAATCGTCTATGCTACAAGCGGTAATTGTACATATATTACTATTACCAATTTGTTTGGTATTTTCTGAACGGAGCCTGGATATTTGATTTTATTAGTCCAAGTCAACCATAAATTCTTCTAATTGATAATATTGATCCTCAATAGAAATTGATCCAATTTCACTTCACGCTCCGAATGATTGAAGAACCAATCAATACAATATTTCTTGGGCGAAACAGAGGATATCTCGATCGGGGGAGAAAACGGGTAAATCCCATATGACCCAATATGTCTGACAAGTCGCACTATACGTCAACCCAAACTGCATCTTCCTCTCCAGGACTCCGAAAAGGTACTTTTGGAACACCAATGGGCATTAAATTAAAGAAAAAAATTAAGTACTATACTTCACTTTAATATGGAAACGTAAGAATGAGTTTATTGTCTTCATCATTTTTTTCTGTTTATTCTACTAGTTTATACATAAATGGGAAGGTTTTTAGAGAAAGAGAGAATGAATAAATAAAAATTTTAATGAAGGGATCGATCGTTCTAATAATAAACAAGTATCAATCCATTCGTTCCCACAAAATGGGACCGATGCTCCCATTGCGTATTGGTACTTATCGGGTATAGAATAGATCTGCTTCTCTTTGTTCTTACGAACAGAATTCTTCCGTTATTTTTAACGGAATAGAATAAATAGTAACCTTTTCTCATACAGAATCCGCTCAAAAGTACATAGTATATTCCAATGCGATAAAGTTACATAGTGTCTATTTTTCTTTGATAAAGGGGTATTTCCATGGGTTTGCCTTGGTATCGTGTTCATACTGTCGTATTGAATGATCCCGGTCGATTGCTTTCTGTCCATATAATGCATACGGCTCTAGTTTCTGGTTGGGCCGGTTCTATGGCTCTATACGAATTGGCGGTTTTTGATCCCTCTGACCCCGTTCTTGATCCAATGTGGAGACAAGGTATGTTCGTTCTACCCTTCATGACTCGTTTAGGAATAACCAATTCGTGGGGTGGTTGGAGTATTTCAGGAGGAACTGTAACGAATTCGGGTATTTGGAGTTATGAAGGCGTAGCAGGTGCACATATTGTGTTTTCTGGCTTGTGCTTTTTGGCGGCCATATGGCATTGGGTGTATTGGGACCTAGAAATATTCTGCGATGAACGTACGGGAAAACCCTCTTTGGATTTGCCCAAGATCTTTGGAATTCATTTATTTCTCTCAGGGGTGGCTTGCTTTGGCTTTGGAGCATTTCATGTAACAGGTTTATATGGTCCTGGAATATGGGTGTCCGATCCTTATGGACTAACTGGAAAAGTACAATCTGTAAGCCCAGCGTGGGGCGCGGAAGGTTTTGATCCTTTTATTCCGGGAGGAATCGCTTCTCATCATATTGCAGCGGGTACACTGGGCATATTAGCAGGCCTATTCCATCTTAGTGTCCGTCCGCCTCAACGTCTATACAAAGGATTACGTATGGGCAATATTGAAACTGTACTTTCTAGTAGTATCGCTGCTGTTTTTTTTGCAGCTTTTGTTGTTGCTGGAACTATGTGGTATGGTTCAGCAACTACCCCAATCGAGTTATTTGGTCCCACTCGTTATCAGTGGGATCAGGGATACTTCCAGCAAGAAATATATCGAAGAGTTGGTGCCGGACTAGCCGAAAATCTGAGTTTATCGGAAGCTTGGTCTAAAATTCCCGAAAAATTAGCTTTTTATGATTACATTGGTAATAATCCGGCAAAAGGGGGATTATTCAGAGCGGGTTCAATGGACAGTGGGGATGGAATAGCTGTTGGATGGTTAGGCCACCCCGTCTTTAGAGATAAAGAAGGGCGCGAGCTTTTTGTACGTCGTATGCCTACTTTTTTTGAAACATTCCCGGTAGTTTTGGTAGATGGAGACGGAATTGTGAGGGCAGATGTTCCTTTTCGAAGGGCAGAATCAAAGTATAGTGTTGAACAAGTAGGTGTAACTGTTGAGTTCTATGGTGGCGAACTCAATGGAGTCAGTTATAGTGATCCTGCTACTGTGAAAAAATATGCTAGACGTGCACAATTAGGTGAAATTTTTGAATTAGACCGGGCTACTTTGAAATCCGATGGTGTTTTTCGTAGTAGTCCAAGGGGTTGGTTCACTTTTGGGCATGCTTCGTTTGCTTTGCTCTTCTTTTTCGGACACATTTGGCATGGCGCTAGAACCTTGTTCAGAGATGTTTTTGCTGGTATTGATCCAGATTTGGATGCTCAAGTGGAATTTGGAGCATTCCAAAAACTTGGAGACCCAACTACAAGGAGACAAGCAGTTTGATACAAGATTGCTCTGGTATCTTTCGCCTCTATTTTTTTTTATTTGAATAGGTTACTCGAGAAATATTGACTTGAATCACCTTCTTTTCTTTGATTCTTTCCCTTTTTTATATGGTATGGTAAACGACCCCACTCAAACGAATAGGTGTGAAAGCTATAATTGTAAACCACGATCGAATCTATGGAAGCATTGGTTTATACCTTCCTTTTAGTCTCGACTTTAGGGATAATTTTTTTCGCTATCTTTTTTCGAGAACCACCTAAGGTTCCGACTAAAAAATGAAATGATTTTTCATTATATCAACTGAAGTAATGAGCCTCCCATATCGGGCGGCTCATTACTTCAACTAGTCTAGTCCCCGTGTTCTTCGAATGGATCTCTTAATTGTTGAGAGGGTTGCCCAAAAGCGGTATATAAGGCGTACCCCGTAAAGCTTACAAGTAAACCAGATATGAAGATGGCGACTAGGGTTGCTGTTTCCATTTTTAGATAATTTCAAGATCACAACGGATCTACGATAAGATAGTTTATTTACAACTACAATGGAATGGTATACAAAGTCAACAGATCTCAACCAATGATTAAATAGGATTTATGGCTACACAAACCATTGAGGGTAGTTCTAGATCTAGGCCAAGACAAACTACCGTAGGGAATTTATTGAAACCATTGAATTCGGAATATGGTAAAGTAGCTCCGGGCTGGGGGACTACACCACTTATGGGAGTCGCAATGGCTCTATTTGCGATATTCCTATCTATTATTTTGGAAATTTATAATTCTTCCGTTTTACTGGATGGAATTTCAATGAGTTAGGTTCATAAGAACTATGAAGCTTTAGTTTTTCAATAAAAAAAATTACTTAAAACTCGGATTTATAGACCGTTCTGGTAGTTCGACTGTGGAATTTCTTTGTTTCGGTATTTCCGGAATATGAGTGTGTGACTTGTTATAATTGATCCTATTGATAATACAGAGAATGGTCCTGTCATCTCTATCAAGATGATTCTACCCCGTCGGATATTTATTTGAATATCTGGAACACGGAATAGATAGAATAGATCAAGAAAAGAAATATTTGAACTATGATTCATACCTACTATTTAGACCTCGCAACCGGACTCAAAAAAAACAATTTCAGATAGGTATTTCCTATTCTAAATTAAACGATTTTTTTTCTTTAGACTCATTATCTACTCATTGAATAAGTGATGATCAAATGGTTTTTACTCAGAAAACCTTTGCATTTACCTTGGGGCTAAATCATCGTGGTTCTAGTATGAATCTGAGGTTTTAATCGATTAATAGGGTCTCAACAAGAGAATTCCTATCAATAGTAAAACAAGAGTCGATCCGCATTACGCACAAAAAAAACAAATTAAATAACAAACAAAAATAGGAAAGAGAAAATTCAAGAGGCCTGTAACGATCAACATAAAGAAAGACGAATGAGCTAACTTGATATTTTTGGCATTATCATGACAAAGAGGAGATTCCGGATTTTTTTGATTTCCTATCTTCGGGATAAGGCGAATCAAACGGCTAATATCAAGTGGCTAATAAGTTTTGCACTTTCTATTCCATATCCGTTGAAATCCGTATTTGTGTGTTTCTGTTTGAGCCGTACGAGATGAAAGTCTCATATACGGTTCTCGGAGGGGGTCCTCTTGGATTACCTATCTCAATAAAGTATATGATTGGTTCGAGGAACGTCTCGAGATTCAAGCGATTGCAGATGATATAACTAGTAAATATGTTCCTCCTCATGTCAACATATTTTATTGTCTAGGGGGGATCACACTTACTTGTTTTTTAGTACAAGTAGCTACGGGTTTTGCTATGACTTTTTACTATCGTCCAACCGTTACGGAGGCTTTTTCCTCTGTTCAATACATAATGACTGAGGCCAACTTCGGTTGGTTAATCCGATCAGTTCATCGATGGTCAGCAAGTATGATGGTTCTAATGATGATTCTGCACGTATTTCGTGTGTATCTTACAGGTGGATTTA